ATGCAGTGAATATTAATTTCTCGCTGGCTTATGAGCAGAAACCATAAAGATATTGGTACTCTGTATTTGATTTTTGGTGTGTGGGCTGGGGTAGTAGGTACTGGTTTGAGAGTTCTCATTCGTATAGAGTTAGCACGTCCTGGAGAAAACTTGATGGGACGACAAACTTATAACATGGTAGTCACTATTCACGCTTTTATTATGATTTTCTTTTTAGTAATGCCAATGCTAATTGGTGGTTTTGGGAATTGGTTGGTTCCTTTAATGATTACAGCACCTGACATGGCTTTTCCACGTCTTAATAATTTAAGATTCTGGCTATTACCTTGGTCTTTAGTGCTTATGCTTTTGTCTATGGTTGTTGGAGAGGGTTCCGGCTGTGGTTGAACTTTGTACCCTCCTTTGAGTGCTATTATACAGCATTCGGGTCCGGCTGTTGATATAACTATTTTTTCTTTACATCTAGCTGGGTTGTCATCAATTTTGGGGGCCATTAATTTTTACTCTACTATTTATAATATGCGTCCGGACGGGATTAGGTTAGGTCGCCTGGGGTTGTTCCCTTGGTCTATCAAAGTGACAGCCGTTTTATTGATTCTTGCGGTTCCCGTATTGGCAGGTGCGTTAACTATACTATTATTGGATCGTCACTTTAATACTACATTCTTTGATCCTGTAGGAGGCGGGGACCCTGTTCTTTTCGAGCATCTATTTTGGTTTTTCGGTCATCCCGAAGTATATATTTTGATTCTGCCTGCATTCGGGTTAATTTCACATATTGTAGCCAGGGTTAGAGGAAAGCGAAACGTCTTTGGGTATGCAGGTATGGTTCATGCGATAATGGGAATTGGTTTTTTGGGGTTTATTGTGTGGGGTCATCACATGTTTACAGCCGGGATAAACGTATCTACTAAAGCTTATTTTAGGGCAGTTACTATAATTATTGCTGTTCCTACTGGGGTTAAGGTTTTTAGTTGATTGGCTACTTTGTGTGGTGGGTTCTATGAGGATTCTCCTAGGCTTTATTGGGCCGTAGGATTTATTTGTTTATTTACTTTTGGTGGTTTAACTGGTGTGGTTCTAGCTAGGGCATCTTTAGATACCTTATTACATGATACTTACTATACGGTTGCTCATTTCCACTATGTTCTAAGTATGGGTGCGGTTTTTGCTTTATTTAGAGCTTTCCATCAGTGGTATCCATTATTCACTGGGTTAGGAATGAATCCGGTATGGAGCAAGGCTCAGTTCTTTGGGATGTTCTTAGGGGTAAACATGACTTTCTTCCCTCAGCATTTCTTAGGGTTAAGAGGGATACCTCGTCGGTACATTGATTACGCTGATACCTTTATTCCTTGGCACGTTCTATCTAGGGTAGGTTCATTAGTGTCTCTGGTTAGAATTTTGGTGTTTATTTTGATCCTAGTAGAAAGGTTAGGTTCACAGCGGGCCTTAATTAGGCCTTATTACCAGTCTGCTAGTCGTGAATGGAAATGACATTTGTATCCTGCAGCATACCACGGTATGTCTGAAAATAGTTACATTTTCTTGTGGGGTCGCAAATAGTGTGATTGAATTTTAAAGTACTAGATTAGGTTAGTTTAAGGTAATATGGGTTCTGTTGCGGTAGTTTAAACAGAACACAGGTTTGAAGCACCTGGGGTAAAATTTTAATTTTCTGTAACATTTACATATTCTGGATAATTTTCTCGGTAGTTTATAAAGAATTCAAGACTTTTAATCTTGCGGTACAGGTAGTTGTTCGGGAAACATAAGTAGTGAGTGATTGGTAGTGGCGGGGGTTCTGTTATTTTCAGTTTAGTTTAATAAAAATGTTGGGGTGTGGTTCCGAAGATATCAATCTGTCGTGGTAACTGAATTTAATTTTAAAGTGAATTTATAAATGACGCGTCATGGTTATCATATAGTGCAGTTGAGGCCTTGGCCTCTTGTTGCCTCTGTGGGGGCATTTGCGGGGGTAGTGGGGATAGTAAACTGGTTTCATGGGAAAGGGGTTTTTGTTATGACTGTCGGGACAGTGTTGCTTGCGTGAACTATAGTGGGGTGATGGTGAGATGTTGTAGTGGAGGCTACTTTCTTGGGCCGACATACTTCTCTAGTATATCGAGGGCTTCGAGTTGGGGTATTATGCTTTATTATGTCAGAAGTCTTCTTTTTTTTTACTTTTTTTTGGAGTTATATTTATTATTCTAAGGTAATAGGACATATGTGGCCTCCAGAAGGAATTATTCCTCTCTATCCGTACGGTGTTCCTTTGTTGAACACAGTTATTTTAGTTGGATCTGGTTTTACAGTAACATGGTCCCAACGCTGTTTATCTTCAGGGGATCGTGAGCAGGCTTTAGTGGGGCTTTTTCTGACTGTGGGATTGGGGGTGTTTTTCACCTATGTTCAGGCTTGTGAGTTTTTCGCTACTAGCTTTACTATTGCCGATACTGTATACGGTTCTGTATTTTTTATTATAACAGGTTTTCATGGGATTCACGTGATTGTAGGTACTGTGTTCTTAACAGTTTGCTGGTTGCGGATGTGGCGAAATCATTTTGCTCCTTCTCATCATTTTGGCTTTACAAGGGCTTCTTGATATTGGCACTTTGTTGATGTGGTGTGGATTTTCCTCTTCATTCTTGTTTACTGTATAAGGTGACACCGGTATGTAAAAATAATAAGTTATTATTAGTGGCATTACGTGTAAGCCTTACAAAAAGGGCGTAGTAGCTTGTTAATTGTGGAGACTTACTGATTTTATACCCTAATTACGCTTTTGTGGCGTGGAAAAATAGATTAAGAAGATCGTTGGGTTCATGCCCCAAAAGTGGAGGTTTCTATACCTTTTTTTCTTATAGTTTAAACGCTCTGGGGCAGGTCTGTTTGTCAGGCCAAGATTAACTAATATTAACTAGTGTGAGTGATTGAGAAATTATTTTTGTGGGGAGTATTAGCTTCAATTTTCGGAATTATCGGTAACCGTCGTCATTTGTTAGGGTTGCTTCTGTTGTTAGAGATCTTGCTTTTTAGTTTATTTATGGGAAGAGTAATCAGAGGTGGGTTGATCAATTTTTTTAGTTTTAGGTTAATAATTCTGGGGGTAGGAGCTTGCGAAGCTGCAGTTGGTTTGGGAATGTTGATTAGCTTTGCTCGGGTAAAGGGTAGAGATTTAGTGAGGGTGGGGCTAAGGTTAAGTTATAGAACGCAGGGGTTAGAAGTTGTGCTGCTATTAGAACACTAAACGTCTAGGAAGTGCTTCGTATGTTGTCAGCAAAGGGTGGTAAATCTTTTAACATATTACGGCAGGTTGTAAGTTGTTCTGATAATTAATTCGTTTGAGGATTCGTAATATCTTTTTGTAGGGATTTGATTGTAGAGATATTCTTTAGAGTAAAGAAGCCGAAAATTATTAGTAATCGTTGGGCGATAGTTGTTTAGTAATAAAATTCAGTTGCTAAAGGTGGCATTTTTTGGGGCGGTTTACTAAAAAATCATTGTGCGGAAGCGTAGTGGGAGGAAGGTGGTAATCGAAAAAGGACTTCTAATCCTGTATTCAGGCAGTTCGACTCTGTCTATTCCTCTATTTTTGTTAAAAAATTAGGTGTCAGTTTTTACTTATTTCTTTTTGTGTTTATGGGGGGGAGGTTACTAAGTATCTCTAGCAGAGATTGGGTAGGGGTTTGGTTCGGTTTGGAGGTGAATCTATTTGCAGTAGTTCCGTTTTTTTCTGGAATAGGGTTGTCTAGGGAAATAGAGTCAGTTATTAAGTATTATATTGTTCAGTCTATTGGTTCCATAATCTTTCTGTTCGGAGGAATTCTGATATGTTTCGAGTGTGGTTCTTTCTTCATCACGACGGGGGATCTAGGGGGGATATTAAATTGGGTCTTAGCAAGGGGTTTAATCTTGAAAATAGGCTTAGTCCCTTTCCACTTTTGAATTCCTAGGGTTATAAGAGGCCTCAGGTGGGTAGGCTGTGTAGTTCTAAGAGTTTGACAGAAGTTGGTACCCTTAGTAGTGTTGGGAAGAATTCTAAGGGGGGTTTTAGCTGGCACTATTGTTGTGTTAGGTGGTTTGGGCAGGCTTATTGGTGGCGTAGGGGGGTTTTTACAAACTCAGTTACGGGTTCTGTTGGGTTATTCTTCTATTGGTCATAGCGGCTGAGTGATTGTTGGAATTTTGTGCAGGCCCGTGAGAGGGGTGTGTTATTTTTTGTTGTATTCTGTATTAGTGGTTTTACTATTTTTTTGTTTAAGCTATATGGATCTTTATAGGTTTAGGAGACTGGGAAAAGGTTTTGGGGTGCCTAGCGTAGGGATATTAAGTTGTTTAGCTCTTTCGCTGGTAAGGTTAGCTGGAATGCCGCCTACAATTGGTTTTGCTATAAAATGGTCTGTTTTTATTACGATATTACCTGAATTTTACTTAGTGTTACTATTCTTAGTATTAGGCTCTTTGGTAAGACTTTATTATTATCTGTGTGTTATTTTCAGGTGGTGTGTTATTTTTTTCTCTGTTCTTTGGAGTAATTCTGGTGCACTGTATTCAAGTGCCAATTGGCAAGTTTTAACAATGTTAGTATTTTCATTGGCGGGACTTGGGGGGTTTTTTCTAGTGAGGGGGTTATGTGCTTAAACTTGCCACTCGAGGAGGTAATAAATTGAGATATTGAAACCAATTAGGATTTCAGGATCCTGGGACTCAGATAACTGAAAAATTAGTGTGGTACCATGATTTAACTTTAATAACTATGGTGGGTTTAAGAAGCGGAATTATAGTGTTTTTAGTCTCTTTTTATTTGGTTAGTTACTGAAATAAATCAATTAAGAAAAACGAGAAAGTTGAGTTTTGATGAACTTTTCTTCCGGCTGTTTGGTTATTATTCCTTTCTTACCCTTCGTTGCGCAACTTATTTGAGATGGAGCGGGGCAAGCCTGTTGGTCTGGTGGTAAAAGTTATTGGACACCAGTGGTATTGGAGTTACGAGTATGTAGTTCGTTTTTTTTCTACTTGCATAGACCAACAACGAGGATGTCAAACAATATCCGTTTGGGAAAAAAATGAAGCTGGTACTCGAGTGGGAAAGCCTAATAAAGTCTCTCAGTTTCGATGGGGTGATTTAGATTATGCTTGGCGGTCTCCAAAGGAGGTAAATAATATAAAGCCTTATTCTTTTGAGTACGATTCTTTTATGGTGGATGAAGACAGGCTAAACAGGGGAGAATACCGCCTACTTGAAGTGGACCATCGGTTAGTCCTTCCTTTAAGGGGTGTGTTGTTAAGAGTTTCTAGTGCCGATGTCATTCATAGCTGGGCTGTTCCTGCTATAGGGGTTAAAATGGATGCTGTTCCTGGAAAGCACAACATTCTTCTACTCGAGCCTAGTCGTTGTGGCATTTTTTATGGGCAGTGCTCTGAGTTATGTGGTGTTAACCATTCTTTCATACCTATTGTCGTGGAGGTAATTAGGAATAGGTGTTTCGAGCGCTGGGTGGGGTACACAGATTGGTTTATAAAAGGACGTCCTTCACGGGGTCCGCACTGGTCGAGTATTTTTGTAGAAAAAAATAGCGCGGTTGCTTAGGCGTCTAATGGTAGCAGTAATTGTTTTGAAAGCAATTGACAAAGTGTTCGATTCACTTAAGACGTTATCTGGGTATTTATTATGTTGTTGGTAGCGGTATTGTTAGGTATTCTTAGGTTAATTGTTTATTCAGAACATCCCATCAGAGTTGGTTTATGGTTTATAGCTTATTCATTAATGTCAGCTATTTGGGTTGGGGTCGAGTGATCTAGTTATGTGGGGTATTTAATGTTCTTTATTTATGTGGGGGCTTTGTTGGTAATGTTTTGTATAGTGGTTAGGCTTACTCCAAACCCGGTGTTTCGGGTTGTGCCTTTCGTAAGCTTGTTTCCTTTAGGGGGGAGGTTGATGGGGGGAGGTAATTTCAGAGTGTTTAAAGGTTTTAGTAGGGAGATAGTCACGGGAGATGTTTTCGGGGGACTGGGGGTTTATGATGGTGTTGGATGGGGTGTTATCCTTATTTGGTTGAGTCTACTCCTATTATTAAGAATAATTTCAGTTGTCAGTATGTGTAAGTGGTCTGATGGTCCTTTAGTTCGCTTTAGATATAAAAATTCTGAGTTGTAGTGCCCTTAATAGGCAGTTATGTTATATGGGCTTAGCTTTTATAGCATTCTATGGCGGAAGTTAGCGCCTAAGGCTTAAATATTTTTAGCTATTCTGTTAAAAAGTTTCAGTTTTAATATTTTTATTTACTAAATCCTTAAGTGTTTTGTTATTAAAAAATAATTTATCGTTTAAGTTTTTTGAGTTTTTTTTTATAGAGTTTCAGTTGTAGAGATATAGTTCTAAGTAAAGAAAAGTTGGGATATTTGGCTGAGATGAATTTTTGGTGGGGGCAGGCTTGAAGTACTTAGGTACAAAGTCTAAGAGTATTAATTCATTTCTGTGCCGATCTGTAAGTTTTATGTAGGTATAGGGGTTGGTCTTCAGTGGTAATCGTTACTTTTAGCCGGTTATTCAAATTTTGAGTATATGAAAATTTCTTTTCGTAAGAGTGACAGGTTTTTGAAGCCTATTAGAGGTGTAGTTTACGATCTTCCTGTAAGAGTAAATTTATCGGTTTGGTGGAATTTTGGTTCCCTATTAGGCTTGTGTTTAGGAGTTCAGTTGGTGAGCGGTATCTTCTTAGCGATACATTATTCTCCTGGTCTTGATGTAGCCTTCAGGTCTGTAATTCATATTGTTCGGGATGTAAATGGGGGTTGACTGTTGCGGAGTATTCATGCTAATGGGGCTTCTTTTTTTTTCATTTGTGTTTATTTCCATGTCGGGCGTGGAATTTACTATGGTTCTTATCAAATAGTGCATGTCTGAGGTAGTGGGGTGGTTATGTTGTTTGTCCTTATGGGAATTGCGTTTATGGGTTATGTATTACCCTGAGGACAGATGTCATATTGGGGGGCTACTGTTATTACTAATATAGTCACTGCCATTCCTTATATTGGTAAGGATATTCTCCACTGGTTGTGGGGAGGCTACACCGTAAGGAATCCTACTTTAGTTCGATTCTATGTGTTTCACTTTCTTTTGCCTTTTATTCTGGTAGTGTTGGTAATAGTTCATATTGTTGTTCTCCACGATGCTGGTTCTAATAATCCATTAGGTCTGGAAGGGATGGGGGATAAGGTTCCTTTCCATATTTACTATTCTATGAAAGATGTTTTTGGGTTTAGGGTTATGGTTGGAGCTTTGCTGTTCGTTTGCTTACTAAGTCCTGATATTTTTCTTGAGTCTGAAAATTTTAACCCTGCAAACCCACTAGTGACTCCAGTTCATATTCAGCCCGAGTGGTATTTCTTATTTGCTTATGCTATTCTGCGTTCCATTCCTAATAAGGGGGGAGGAGTGTTAGCTTTGGTATTATCCGTTGCCGGATTACTGTTGTTACCTTTGTTAACTTCAAACTGTAGGGGTTGTCTTAGTTCCAGAATAAATCCTTTGAATCAGATTATATTTTGAGGGTTTGTGGGAGTATTTCTAATCCTAACTTGAATTGGAATATGCCCTGTAGAGAGGCCATTTACTATAATTGGGCAGATCTCTACTTTCTTGTATTTTTTATTTTTGATTGTTTATCCAATTAGGGTGTCTAGGAAGGTAGGAGGAATGTAGTTATTTACTAATAGTATAAGTAGTATCTCTGTTTTCCATTCAGAGGGTTTGGTTGTTTCCGATTAGTAAAAAATAAAAATTATAAGTGATGTTATATCTGTTTTGACATTTCAACGTGCGGTATTGTGGATTTAGGTGTTATTATGTGGTTTTGTAATTTTATGTTTGTAATTATTTTTATCGGAGTTGTGTACTCTTGTTACGGTGGTCGGGTTAGTGCCTTTGTGAGCAGTTTTTTTGGGTTGGTTTGCAGAATGGTTGAAGGGTCTAAAATGAGCGTTATTGGGGGAGGGAGGTTAATGTTAAGATCTTTATTTTTGTTGCTTTTATTATGTAATGTCAGGGGTTTAATCCCTTTTGTGGCTAGGTCCAGTTCTCATTTAGTATTCAGGTTGAGCTTTGGTTTTAGTTTCTGGTTAGGGCTGGTTCTTTCTAGTTTGGTGATGGGAAAATTGTACACTTCTATATCAAAGCTGGTGTTTGCTGGCTTACCAGTTGTGGGGGGGATGATCCTGTGTTGGTTAGAAAAATTAAGTATTTTTTTCCGATGATTTACTTTGAGGTTGCGTTTGGTAGCCAATATGACTGTGGGGCAGATTTTGAGGAGTTCTATTAGTGGTATTCTGTTAAATTGTTATTTTGGCATGGGTTCTTTTGTTGTTTTTTTCAGTGTACTAATAGTGGGAGTTGGGCTACTACTTGTAGAGCTAGCAGTTGGTTTTATTCAGGCTTGTAAGTAGCAGTGGTTTATTCAGGCTTATTTATTTTGCTTGTTATTAAGAGTTTATAGCGATGATCACTCATTATAGTGTCCCATTATAGCTAGTTTATAAGTCGTTTTCAGGAAGCATAAATAACGATGTGCTGGGTTTAGGTCCTAGCGATGGGGTAAATGGCCCCCTTGGAATTACTCTAGTAGTGTATCAGCACGTGAGCTTTTCACGCTCAAGGAAAAATCAATGTTTTCTGGAGTATCAGCAAACTACTAATTGAGAATATTTGATCATGGTATAAAGTTAGCGTTGGTATTTTGTGTGCATGGTAGTATTTGCGGTTTGTCATAAATTCAGGTATTTTCAGTTTAATATTTAATATCCAGGATTAACAACCCAGCCATAAGACATTGAACAATTCCCTATAGGGAGATTAAGAAAACACCTATGTAGAAGCAGAAGGAAATGGGGTGCCAGCACCTGCGGTTAAACCTCTTCTGCGAGTTAACTAGTGTTGTAAAGTAGATTTCATATATTAATAAATTAAAATAGTTTATAGATAGGTAAAATTTTTTAAACTGTCGTTAAGTGAAAGTTTATTAAGGAGATTTTCTACGAAGCTTAGGTTTAATGACTGGGATCAGAGACCCCATTAATTAAAGTGTGAAGATATTTTACGGGGACTATTGACAATTGTTTAAAACCTAAATGAATTTGGCGGTTCTATAAACTCAGTTAGGGGAACCTGTAGCTTAATCCGATAGTCCACGTCTTACCTTACCTTACTTTCGTTTTTCCATCGCCGTTGAGTTTTTCTTTAAGAGGGCAAAAAAACGGCACTATTACTTAGTTGTTAATTAACGGCTGAGTATCAATTCAGGTCGACATGGAGCTATAGTAAGGGGTTATATGGGTTACAATTTTTTAGAAAAGTGGATTTGTTGAGTTTGAAATAGGCTTATTGAAAAAGGACTTAATAGTAAATTTGTGTTAGAATAGCAAGTTGAATTGTGTTGATAGTGCGTACAAATTGCCCGGCACTCCCACTTGTAGAGGGGATAAGCCGTAACATAGTAAGGCTACTAGAAAGTGGTCTTGAGATGGCGCTATAGGTAGTATAAAATGTGCCCATAGGTTTAGCTTTGAGCTGAGATCGTTTCGAGGCGCAAAATATTAGGGTCTTAAGTTAATAAAAACTTTGGGTTTTCAAATCCCAGTATGCGGTGAGTTTACTGCAGACTCTAGTGATTTCTGACTAGCTCTTTGGCTGAGCAGTCAAGTTTTAATTTAATTGCAAAATAAGTGGTTGTTGCCCACTGAATGAGGGGATTTCTCTCAAACTTGAGTGATAAACGAGTGACTTTATCTAGCGTAATATTATATTATAGGTGAGCTGATAAGCTAATGAAGTGGATTAATTTAAGTTTTGTTTTATTTGTACTGGTTATAGTAGCTGGAATAAGTGATAGGTTCCTAGCCGGGATATGGGGCTTTGGGGTTATTTTATCCATAGCCGGCCTGATGATGTTTAATAATTTAAGGGTTGAAGCGGTTAGGGAGTTAGTATGGAATAGAGGTTTGAGGTCTTGACTAATTTTTTTGAGGGTGTGAGTAGGTGGGGTGTGCTATCTATGCAGGGGTTATCGAGGGATTGCTCGTCCTGGGGCTTTTGGGCTTACAGTTTTACTTCTCACTTTAGTCTGCGTGCTGGTTTTTAGGGCTTCTAATTGGTTTTTATTTTTTTTTTTTTTTGAGTCTTCTTTAATTCCTATTGTTGTCTTGGTTTTAGGCTGGGGTTACCAGCCAGAACGGTTGCAAGCGGCATTTTATTTGTTAATATATACTATTTGTGTTTCGTTACCTATGCTTCTGGTGTTAGTTTATAAGTGCTCCTCTATTGGCAGAAATTCTTTTTATATTGTCGGTGACTGGGTTTGGGTTAACTATGAGAGAGCTATTGTGATACTCTTGTTGTTGGGGTCTTTTTTAGTTAAGTCACCTATTTTTTTAGTTCATTTGTGACTGCCAAAGGCTCATGTTGAGGCTCCTGTTTCTGGTTCGATGATTTTGGCCGGGGTCTTATTAAAATTTGGAGGTTATGGGGCAATTCTGGTTTTTTACTGATTTTCTTTCGGGGTTAATACTTTTTGTATCATTTTAATTAGTTTTTCTCTGTGAGGGGGGTTAATTAGTGGTTTAATTTGTACTCGCCAGGTAGATGTAAAGTCGTTAATTGCTTATTCTTCAGTTGGTCATATGTCTCTGTGTTTGGCTGGGATCGTGAGTTGTTTCAGGTTGGGGTGATGGGGAGGCTTGTTAATAATAATTTCTCATGGGTTGTGTTCATCTGGCTTATTCGGGCTGGCGGGCTATGTCTACAAAATTTTCAGTTCTCGAGCTCTGATTTTATGTTCAGGAATTATAGCTAGAATACCTATTATGACCTTGTGCTGGTTCTTGCTCTGCTCTGGAAATATATCGTTTCCTCCAAGCTTAAGTTTATTATCCGAAATCTTTTTAATGAGGGCCTTAACGGGGGTATCTTTGTGGTTTATAATTCCTATGGGTGCTATAGTTTTCGTTGTTGGGGTTTATTCTTTGATTTTATATAGGTATTCTCAGCACGGGAGTGAAGTAGAGTCTACGCAGGGCGGTAAGTTGTTGGGGTTTGACTTTATAGTGATGTCTTTCTTGTTATGGGTTCCGTTAAATTTATTGATTCTGTGTAGAGATTTAATGGTGGGTTGGTTATAGTAACAGGCAGCGCGCTGATGGGGGGTAGTTTAATAAAAACAGTAGCTTTGGGTGTTACAGATCTGAGTCTTTTCAGCCTTTCAATTAGATAATATATTAGAACTAATAGCAACTAGTTGCTGTAGTTTAAAGAAAACGTGAGTTTTGTAAACTTAAGATAGCTTTAAAGTTGGCTTTGCGACATAAACTGAAACAGTTTTGAAAAATAGCATATTTTAGTGCAACTTGTTTACACCAAGTAGGAATCCAATGCTAGGGTTTTTTCAAATTTAATATTGCGGAATAAGAGCAGGGTGAATGCGTGTGATTTCGGCTCACGAGGGTAGGAATTTCCTAATTATTCTATGTTGTTGTAGTAATTTAATCTCAGGTAGCATAATTGTTAATGTGCTAGGTTTAAGCCCTAGAGATAAGAGTTATATCTTTTTGAGAAAGTGATCTCGTCTTTGTTAGGTTTTGCGTTTTGTGTTGTTTTATGTTTGATTTTGCTAGCTTTAAGAATGATTATTAGAAAGGGGGTATTAAGAGACCGTGAAAAAGGGTCTTCTTATGAGTGTGGGTTCGAGCCGATGGGGCCTACTCGTGTTCCTTTTTCTTTGCGTTTTTTCTTGGTGGCTGTAATTTTCTTAGTTTTCGACTTGGAAGTAGTTCTTCTATTTCCTTGTGTTCTACTTAGTGGAAATGTGTGGTTGTTGTCTTTAATATTGTGGTTATTCTTATTCTTGATTGGGTTGGGGTTGGGTTACGAGTGGAGCGAAGGTTCCTTGGATTGAAAAGAGTAAGTTATAAAATGGGGTGTAGACCATGCGTTGTGCCAGAGCAATTGGGTTACTTTGATGTGGTAAAATATGGGGAATATTTCTCTCAACGCAATTTAGGGAGGATTTAGCAGAGTTGTAAAAAATATTGAAAAGAAAGGCCAAATGAGCGTAGTGTTTTTTGAAATTTAGTAAAAGTGGTGAAAAAGATTAAAAAGAATAGTGAAAGAAATTATTTTTTACTTTTTGAATTATGGTTTATAGAGGAACTAACAGACGGTTGTGTCCTGAAACGTTAAGATCTATTATCTTTAGAGTTTGTTGTTGCAAAACCAGAAGGGATAAGATAATAGGGGTGATATGCTTTTCATTTAACGTGATATCTGGTTGGTAGGAAAATATATCTAGTGTAGCGCTTGACAAAGTAGTGGGATCTTGGGGGTAATCTTTAAAATATTAACTATAGTTTTTAATCATAAGGTAGGCTTTAGGAAGGCTGCGTTAAGTAAGTTAGTGAGAAATATTTCAAAATTTTTTAATTCGACCTATCATCATTTCTCAAGTCGTGATTTTTTAATAGTATAAAATTATTAGATAATAATTTATTTTCCTAGAACTAAAATGAGGATTATCTTAGTTAGAAAAATTGAGACCCAGAATAGGAACTCGGCAAAAATATCAACCGCATGTTTACCAAAAACATCTCTCTTTGAGGGTTTAGTGATAAAGAGTAGGCCCTGCCCGGTGACGAGAGTTCAACGGCTGCAAGTTATAGCTTGTACTAAGGTAGCGCAATAATTAGTTCTTTAATTAGGGGCGGGTATGAAAGGGTTGACGTGTTGATAACTGTCTTTTTTGGGTTAATTAAATTTTATTTTTAGGTGAAAAAGCCTAGTGTGTGGGTAAGGGACGAGAAGACCCTATGAAGCTTTATTATTGTTCTAAATTGTGTATATTTCAGATTTGTATTTAGCTGGGGCAGCATAGTGCATGGAGTACTTGAATTGTTGATCCATTATTTAATGAAAAAAGTGAGCTACTCTAGGGATAACAGCGCTATTTACTTGGCGAGAAGAAATCTATAAGTAAGATTGCGACCTCGATGTTGGACTAGGATTTCCTTTGGGTGTAGCAGCTCAAAAGGGTTGGTCTGTTCGACCACTAATATCCTACGTGATCTGAGTTCAGGCCGGCGTGAGCTAGGTCGGTTTCTATCTTTATTTCAAAATATATTTGTTTTGTACGAAAGGAATTAAAAATTGTAATGATTTACGTTCAATAATTATTATAGTTATAGTAGTGTGCGATACGGCCGTAGAGGTGGCAAGTTGTAGCCTTGCTTATGTGTAGGATTCTACTCTGTCGTTTAAATTGTATAAAAACCCGAGTAGGTGTTTTTGTAAAATTTTTTCGTTCTGGTTATTAAGGGTGTTAGTGGTGTTGTTTGTAGTCGGTTTCGTTGTGTGGTGCGGTTCCATTTCTTTTATTGTAACTTTTTTATTGGCCATGGGGGGAGTGGCCTTCTTTACTCTATTGGAGCGCAAGTTCTTAGGTTATTTTCAGCTCCGACTAGGGCCTAATAAGGTTGGTTACAAGGGAGTTCCTCAGCCAATTGCAGATGCTATAAAACTATTTCTAAAAGAGTTTTTGTTGCCGGATGGCTCTAATAAGTTTGCTTTCATTGCCGGTCCTGGTTTAATGCTTGTCTTATGTGTGGGGGTATGGGTTCTATACCCTGTTTATTTTAGCAGTTTGTATTATCTGTGAGGCTTTCTTTTGTTTATTTGCGTTTCATCGGCAGGGGTATACGGAGTAATCGCAGTAGGATGGTCTTCCAATTCGAAGTATGCTTATTTAGGTTGTGTTCGAGCAGTGGCTCAGTTTATCTCATACGAAGTGGTAATAGTAATGATTGTCTTGGTTACAATAATTTCTATTGCTAGATTTGATATGGTTTCTTTTTGCAGTGCGGGTCCTTGGGGGGTTTTCGTTTTTACTCCTATATTCTTTATATGGGTAGTAAGGCTGCTAGCAGAGACTAATCGTGCTCCATTTGATTTTGTGGAGGGAGAATCAGAGCTAGTTTCTGGTTTTAATGTTGAATATGGGGGAGTGGGGATTTGCGATGATTTTCATTGCAGAGTACAGAATAATTTTATTTATGGGGGTGTTGACCAGAGTTATTTACTTTGGGGGAGTAGGGATCGGGGTTGTCGCGAGACTACTGTAGTATTGCTAACTAGTAGTTTCGTAGTACTTTGTCGAGGCGGATTACCTCGTTTCCGTTATGACTTACTTATAATGTTGACTTGGAAGTACCTGTTGCCTGTAGTGTTGATTTTTCTAGGGGTGTCAGTAGTATTAATAAAATAATTAAACTCTTTAGAAAAGTTGTATGGGGGTTGATACAGGTCAGTGTTTGAGGTGCACGTTAGGTTTTGGTCCCAGAAGAATATTTCGTAGTATGCCTGTTGTAGTTTTGTCCGAGAGTGGGACGTTAGATAAAAGATTCCTCATTTTAGGCCTATAAATTGAGTGTTATTGATGGGTTGGTTTTGGTTTATGATTATTCTGGTTAGTTTGTTTAGGTGATGATTTACAAAACCATTATGAGTTTTAGTAGACTTATTAATTTCTAAAACATCCTATAGTTAACCTATAATGCCGGTTTGCAAAACCGGAGTTGCGATGTATTTGTGCTAGGGTGTAATTATTCTCGTGTATTCTTAAGTAGACCTTGGTTTGGTATTACATTTAATGGTAATTTTTGGAACAAGGGGCTTAACACGCGCGATTGGTTAATTCGTTCAAGGTGGGAGTTGAAGCCATTCGTAGTGTTGAATATTTATCACGTGTTAGAAAATTGTAGAGTAGTGGATTTGGAGAAAATTTTTTGCAAAATTTTGTAAAATTTTTGTTTGAATAAAATTTCTATGCTTGTCGTAATAATTGTTATTGGTTTCAGTAATTAATTTTTGCCTTGAAAAAAAAAAAAAATAAAAATATCTTTGGGGAGGATTTTAAAAAAGTCTTGCTTGTTTTGGTAAGTAAATTTTGAAAAAAAAGTGGTGAATTTGACATCGTCGGCACTCTCTTCCACGATTTTTAGCTCATTTTTGACCGTAAACTAAAGGGGTGGCTGGATTCTTGGTGCATATATTTTAAAAAAAAATTGCAAATTTATTTGCCATGATAAATTCTATTTGAGTTATGGCCTTCATCTAGTTTATTATTAATCCCATTTCGTGGTGTGGTTAGCGCTGTACTTTAATTAAAAGGTTTGGTTTGCGTCCATAGAATGTAAAAACAGTTTACCGGTGCTATAGGGGTTGATATTTCATTATTATTTCACATCTTGATTTTTGGTGAGGGTAGTAGGGTGTCAAGTCTAGCATTATTTTATTTAGGGGCTCGTGCATCCTCTTTCGCAGAAATCATTTGTGGCTAGGTGAGTGTATTGGTGGTTACTAATAAGTTAGTGATATCTAGGGTGCGGTTACATATTAGTTTATCGTATGGTTTCTGAAACAGGTTGGGTTTGTTTTGTCGTAGCAGGGTGTTTGCAGGGAGGGGTTGTTTTTTTGGTTTACTTATTTGTTATTCTTGCTTAAGTCTTGTAAACTATGAAGGTGGAGTGGTTATTGAATGGTTTATGAGTAGTGGGTTGATGGGTGTAAACTTTATCGTTGTAGTGGATGGTTTCAGCTTGCTTTTTTCTTCTGTGGTTTTATTGATTTCCTTTTTTATTATGCTTTTTTCTACAACATACATGATAAACGAGATATTCCTAAGCCGTTTCATTTGACTTGTGATGTTGTTTGTAGTTTCTATAAACTTGCTTATTTTTGTTCCGAGTTTGATCGGGGTGATTTTGGGTTGGGATGGGTTAGGGCTGATTTCTTTTTTATTGGTCATCTACTATCAGAATGGTAAGTCCTTGGGGGCGGGGATAGTAACAGCTTTTATGAATCGGGTGGGAGACGCATTATTATTATTAGGGGTATCCCTTTTGAGGACCTGTGGTCATTGGAGAATGTGGGGGTGGGGTAAAGAAGAAATTTTGTCAATTGTTTTGCTTTTGGTGGTCGTGTTATCTACCACTAAGAGCGCTCAATTTCCATTTTCTTATTGGCTACCTGCAGCTATAAGGGCTCCTACCCCTGTTTCGGCACTGGTTCATTCCTCCACTCTAGTGACAGCTGGAGTTTATTTGCTAATTCGGATTATTCCCAATGTGACGGTGGATAGGGGTGTTGGGGGGTGATGGCTTCTGACTGCTTCGGTATTTACTATGTTAATGTCTGGTGTAAGAGCGTGTTTTGAGATAGATATAAAGAAAATTGTGGCTTTATCTACTCTAAGGCAGCTAGCAGTAATGATGTTTTCTTTAAGGCTGGGCTATTACTCTTTGGCCTTGTTTCATCTTTTAAGGCACGCCTTATTTAAGGCTTTACTATTCGTGGGGGTTGGGTGCGTAATTCATAGCCAAGATGATTGACAAGATTTTCGTATGGCTAGGGGTCTTTGGGCAAAAATACCGTTGGTGAGAGGGTGTATTATAATGGCAGGATTAGCTTTAAGGGGATTACCTTTTTTAGGGGGCTTCTATTCTAAGGATTTGGTGGTGGAGGGTATACTGATGGGGGGAGTTAGAACTTTCTTAGGATTTATTGTAGGTTTGAGGTTGATAATAACTATTATTTACAGTGGGCGATTGTTCCTTAGAAGGGTGCTGGGAGGTTTAAGCTTAAATGTAGTACAGGTGGGTGAGGGCGACTTGTCCATTTATGAGGCTATTCCATTAGTTTGTTTAGGTTTTGCTTCAAGATTGGGGGGGTGATTTTTGCAAAGAGTGATGTTTGATTTTGGGGATTTATTCTTACTTGAGGTTAGTTTTAAAAGTTTCATAAACTTTATTATCCTATGCGGAGCTGTGTTATTTGTTTTGCGATTTGTAAGTAAAATAAGGAAGTTTATTGTTAGGTTAGTAACAAAAAATTTTGTGGTTTCTTTCTTCTCTACTATATCTTTCATGAGCTATGTAGTGTCTGGACTTAATCACTCTTTTTTAAAAAGAAGTAGCGTTTCTTACAAAGTAGTAGATTTAGGGTGAAATGAAGGGGTACTTGGGGGTTTCAGTTTGTTTGATTATCTAGTGAAGCTTAATGAAAGACTTTTAAGGTTTTGGTGGGGTGTGTTGGGACGGTGTATCCTATTCTCCGTAACCCTTTTATTGGTCCTACTTTTGGTGTAGTCAGTATTTATTGAAAGATTGTTCGCTAGTTAAGTCATCTAGTTATATTAATCTTCTTGAAAAAGTGGTGAAAATATCATTTTACGTTGTCGATGTAAGGTTGCCTTGATTACTGGGTCTTTTTCGTAGCTGCT